TTTTTGATATTTCTGAACGGATGAAAAAAATTTTTAGAAATTGGATGTGGAAAAACACAGAATTCACAATTTCGAATTATACAGAGAAAAAGACAAAAGAAAGCGCGAAAAAAAAAGAGGAGGACAAAAAAGAAGAAGACAAAAGAAAGGAGAAAGTGCGTATACAAATAGCGGAAGCCTGGGATAGTATTTTACTTGCTCAAGTAATGAGAGGTTTTTTATTAATAACCCAATCAATTCTTAGAAAATATATTATATTACCTTCATTGATAATAGCTAAAAATATCGTCCGTATACTATTATTTCAATTTCCGGAATGGTATGAGGACTTAAAGGATTGGAATAGAGAAATGCATGTTAAATGTACCTATAACGGCGTTCAATTATCAGAAAAAGAATTTCCAAAAAACTGGTTAACAGACGGCATTCAGATCAAGATCCTATTTCCTTTTCGTCTTAAACCTTGGCACAGATCTAAGTTACGAGCCCCTTATAATGATCCAATGAAAAAGCAAGGTCAAAAAAATGATTTTTGTTTTTTAACAATTTTTGGAATGGAAGCTGAACTACCTTTTGGTTCTCCCAGAAAAAAACTTTCATTTTTTGAACCGATTTTAAAAGAACTCAAAAAAAAAATGAAAAAATTGCAAAAGAAATGTTTTATAATTCTAGGAATTTTTAAAGAACAAACAAAATTTTTTCTAAATGTCTCAAAAAAACCAAAAAAATGGATCATTAAAAACATTCTGTTTATAAAAGAAATAATAAAAGAACTCTCAAAAATAAACCCAATTATATTATTTGGATTGAGAAAAATAGAAGTATATGAATTGAGTGAAATTAAAAAAGATTCAATAATCAGTAATCGGATGATTCAGGAATCGTCCATTCAAATTAGATCTCAGAATTGGACAAATTATTCATTAACAGAAAAAAAAATGCAAGATCTGACTGATAGAATAAACACAATCATAAATCAAATAGAAAAAATTACAAAAGACAAGAAAAAGGGATTTATAACTTCAGATAGAAATTTGAGTTCTAACAAAATAAGTTATGATGATAAAAGATTGGAATCACAAAAAAATATTTGGCAGATATTAAAAAGAAGAACTGCTCGATTAATCCGCAAATCCCATTATTTTATAATATTTTTCATTGAAAAGATATACATAGATATCTTTCTATCTATGATTAATATTCCTAGTATCAATACACAACTTTTTCTTGAATCAACAAAAAAAAATTTTAATAAAAACATTAACAGTAATGAAGCAAATCAAGAAAGAATTAATAAAACAAATCAAAGTTTAATTAAATTTATTTCGATTATAAAAGAGTCACTTTCTAATACTAATATTAGTCTTAGTCAAAAAAATTCAAAGACTTTTTTTGACTTATCTTACTTTTCACAAGCATATGTATTTTACAAATTATCACAAACCCAACTTATTAAGTTAGAGAAATTGAAATCCGTATTTCAATATAATGGAACCCCCTTTTTTCTTAAGAATGAAATAAAGGATTTTTTTGTTGTAAGACAAGAACTATTTCATTCCGAATTAAGACCTAAGAATCTTCGCAATTCTGGAATGAATCAATGGACAAATTGGTTAAGGAGTCATTATCAATATCAATGTGATGTATCTCAAATTAAATGGTCTAGAGTAGTACCACAAAAATGGCGAAATATATTGAACTGTATAGCTCAAAATAAAGATTTATATAAAGATTTGTGTGATTTATATGAAAAAGATGAATTAATTCACTACGAAAAAAAAACAAAAATTGAAACGGATTTATTATTGAATCAAAAGGATAATTTTAAAAAACAATATGGATATGATCTTTTAGCATATAAATCTATAAATTATGAAACTAAGAAGTACTCTTCAATTTATGGATCACCATTCCAAGTAAAAACTAACCAAGATATTTTTTATAATTACAACACACATAAACAAAAATCATTTAATATGGTAGAAGATGATATTCGAGATATGGATAAAAATACGGATAGAAAATATTTTGATTGGAGAATTCTCGATTTTTGTCTTAAAACGAAGGTCGATATTGAGGCCTGGATCAATATTGATACTGACACTAACAGTAATAAATATACTAAGACTAGGGTTAATAAGTATCAAATAATTGATAAAATCAATAATAAGGGTCTTTTTTATCTCACACTTCAGCAAGATCAAAAAATCAACCTATCCAATCAAAAACCCCTTTTGGATTGGATGGGAATGAATGAAGAAATACTAAGTCGTCCCATATCAAATCTGGAACTTTGGTTCTTGCCAGAATTTGTGAGACTTTATAATACGTATAAAATGAAACCGTGGGTTATACCAATTAAATTACTACTTTTTAATTCTAATATAAAAAAAAATGCTAGTGAAAACAAAAGCATCACTGGAAATAAAAAAAGAGATCCTTTTATATCAATATCGTCGAATGAAAAAAAATCTCTTGAATTAGAAAACCGAAATCAAGGAGAAAAAGAATCCACGGGCCAAGCAGATCTTAAATCAGCTCTTTCAAACCAAGAAAAAGATGTTGAAGAAGATTATACGGGATCGGACATGAAAAAACATAGAAATAAAAAGCAATACAAGATCAATACAAAAGCGGAGTTTGATTTCTTCCTAAAAAGGTATTTGTATTTTCAATTGAGATGGGATGATTCTTTAAATAAAAAAATAATCAATAACATCAACGTATATTGTCTCCTGCTTAGACTGATAAATCCAAGAGAAATTACTATATCCTCTATTCAAAGGGGCGAAATGAGTCTGGATATTTTGACGATTCAGAAAGATGTAACTCTTACAGAATTTATTAAAAGGGGATTTTTGATTATTGAACCAATTCGTCTAGCTATAAAAAATGATGGAAAATTTATTATGTATCAAACCCTCGGTATTTCATTAGTTCATAAAAGTAAACATCAAATAAATCAAAGATACCGAGAAAAAAAACATGTTGATAAGAATTCTGATGAAGTCATTACAAAACATCAAAAGATGACTGGAAATAGATATAAAAAAAATTATGATTTGTTTGTTCCTGAAAATATTTTATCGCCTAGACGTCGTAGAGAATTGCGAATTCTAATTTGTTTAAATTCTAAGAATAGACATAGAAAGGCATCTTTTTGTAATGGGAATGAGGTAAACAGTCAAGTTGTGGATAAAAGCAAAAAATATAAAAAAAAACTTATAAAATTAAAGCTATTTCTTTGGCCCAATTATCGATTAGAAGATTTAGCTTGTATGAATCGTTATTGGTTTAATACCAATAATGGCAGTTGTTTCAGTATGGTAAGGATACATATGTATCCGCGATTGAAAATTCATTAATAGTCAATTTTTCCTATATTTCCCATACCATATCTGGTCTATGACGACAAAGAGATGCACGCATACATTGTCTTACATTCCATTCTGATACATGATACTAATTCAATGACATATCAATTAGATCTAGAATGAACAAAATTTTCTTATTTTAGGTCTAAACTTTTATCTTTTGTGAGTGAAGAAACCAACCATACTTTTGTATCCCCTTTCATTTCAAATCCAATTTTAAAATGAAAATAGGATTGAGTAAGTTTTATTAAATTAAAAAAATTAGAAATTAATAACGAAATTCAAATTATTGTATATACCAAATAAAAATTAGGGGCATTATTATTACTGATCAATAAAGATATCTATCAATAAAAAATATCTTAAAATAAAAAGAGGGGGGGAGAGAAGATTTCAGTTTATGGTAAAAAATTCATTCATCTCAGTTATTTCACAAGAAGAAAAAGACGAAAACAGAGGATCTGTTGAATTTCAAATAGTTAGTTTCACCAATAGGATACGAAGACTTACTTCACATTTACAATTACACAAAAAAGACTATTTATCTCAGAGAGGTTTACGTAAAATTCTGGGAAAACGCCAACGATTACTGTCTTATTTGTCAAAGAAAAATAGAATATGTTATAAAGAATTAATTAATCGGTTGGATATTCGGGAGTCAAAAACTCGTTAATTTTATTTTTATAAAGGCATTTTGAATTATTTGATTTATTAGATCTTGAATTTTAATGAACTTTTTTTCGTTTTCAGCAATTCATGAAAGAATGAATCGAGGAAAAACCTATGAATATACCGGCTACAAGAAAAGACCTCATGATAGTCAATATGGGCCCCCACCACCCATCAATGCATGGTGTTCTTCGACTCATCATTACTCTAGATGGTGAAGATGTTATTGACTGTGAACCAATATTGGGTTATTTACACCGAGGAATGGAAAAAATTGCGGAAAATCGAACAATTATACAATATTTGCCTTATGTAACACGGTGGGATTATTTAGCTACTATGTTCACAGAAGCAATAACTGTAAACGGACCGGAACAGTTGGGAAATATTCAAGTACCTAAAAGAGCCAGCTATATCAGAATAATTATGTTGGAGTTGAGTCGTATAGCTTCTCATCTGTTATGGCTCGGTCCTTTTATGGCGGATATTGGTGCACAAACTCCCTTTTTCTATATTTTCAGAGAAAGAGAATTAGTATATGATCTATTCGAAGCTGCCACCGGTATGAGAATGATGCATAATTATTTTCGTATCGGAGGAGTAGCGGCCGATCTACCTCATGGCTGGATAGATAAATGTTTGGATTTCTGCGATTATTTTTTAACAAGAGTTGCTGAATATCAAAAACTTATTACACGAAATCCTATTTTTTTAGAACGAGTCGAGGGAGTAGGCATTATTGGTAGAGAGGAAGTAATAAATTGGGGTTTATCGGGACCAATGCTGCGAGCTTCCGGAATACAATGGGATCTTCGTAAAGTTGATCATTATGAATGTTACGACGAATTTGATTGGGAAGTACAGTGGCAAAAAGAAGGAGATTCATTGGCTCGTTATCTAGTCCGAATTGGTGAAATGATAGAATCCGTAAAAATTATTCAACAGGCCCTGGAAGGAATTCCAGGGGGACCCTATGAGAATTTAGAAATACGATACTTTGATAGAGAAAGGAATCCGGAATGGAATGATTTTGAATATCGATTTATTAGTAAAAAGCCGTCTCCTACATTTGAATTGCCGAAACAAGAACTTTATGTGAGAGTAGAAGCCCCAAAGGGAGAATTGGGAATTTTTCTCATAGGGGATCAGAGTGGTTTTCCTTGGAGATGGAAAATCCGCCCGCCGGGTTTTATCAATTTGCAAATTCTTCCGCGGTTAGTTAAAAGAATGAAATTGGCTGATATTATGACGATACTAGGTAGTATAGATATCATTATGGGAGAAGTTGATCGTTGAAATGATAATTGATACACCGGAAGTACAAGATATCGATTCTTTTTCTAGATTAGAATTTTTTAAAGAGGTTTATGGAATTCTATGGGTTCTTGTTCCTATTTTGACTCTTGTAGTGGGAATCACAATAGGCGTACTGGTAATTGTATGGTTAGAAAGAGAAATATCGGCAGGGATACAACAACGTATTGGACCTGAATACGCCGGCCCTTTGGGAGTTCTTCAAGCTCTAGCAGATGGGACAAAACTACTTTTCAAAGAAAATCTTTTTCCATCTAGGGGGGATACTCGTTTATTCAGTATCGGGCCATCCATAGCAGTCATATCAATTTTAGTAAGCTATTCAGTAGTTCCTTTTGGATATCACCTTGTTTTAGCGGATCTCAATATCGGTGTTTTTTTATGGATTGCTATTTCCAGTATTGCTCCAATTGGACTTCTTATGTCGGGATACGGGTCAAATAATAAATATTCCTTTTTAGGCGGTCTACGAGCTGCTGCTCAATCGATTAGTTATGAAATACCATTAACTTTATGTGTGTTATCAATATCTCTACGTGCGATTCGTTGATACATAGACATAAACTTTTCTCTATTCCTTCCTTTCAAGGAAAGGGTTGGAATGGATTGAGTAGATATCTTAATTTTTTTTTTATTCATTATTCGGGTTGATGAACTAAATCAAATAGTTATATGAGTGAAAGAAAACAGCTTATATATAAATTCGCAGTAAAAAGATTGATTCTCATTTTCTATGTATAAGAGTTAGAGAGTTAAGCGGAAATAAACATAAACAGAAGAGACCGTTTCCCCCAAGATTGGTTGATTAGTCATCCTGACTTGAAGCGGGTTCAAAAGATCAACCGTATTGAGTTTTCACTATCATTTTTATGTATTAGCATAACGGGGGATTGAGCAAAAACGAGTGGATGGTTAGAAACACGAACATATGGAAAGGATTAGTAATGGAGACTATGTAAATTCTCCAAAAGGACATTTTTACATAATATACAAACAAAGAATACTAATTGGGGCTTTAAGTTGGTAGAAATGATCAGGCAGTACTCCCCATGACACGATTCCGATCCAGAGTATACTCCTATCCACCGATTTAATAAATAACTATTCGAAACGAAATAATCCTTTACTTTATTTTGAAAGCCCTCTTTTTCTCAGAAATAGAAAGAAGAATAGGAACGAAAAAAAAAAAAAAGATATACTTTATTTATTATTTGTTACTTTTATTCTTTCCCATATACATATTAATAGATATAGAATTTGTGTCATAATTCATTAATTAATATAGAATTTTTTTTTCGTACGTGAAACCAACGGGTTATTGATATTTTTACAAGAAGTATTTTATTGAACAGTTAAGTTATTACTGAACAAAGAAGAATTGAAATTATTATTGAAATTAATTAAATTAAAGAAAGGATGAGATCAATTCAGAAGTACTTTTTTGATTTTATTTTGAATTAAAATAATTCTAACAGACAGAATTTAATTGGTCTAATTTGGGACCGGCCGATAGTTATCCATCCTACAAACATATCAAGATTCAAAAAAGAATACTGACGCGGTCCCTATATTTATTTCTGGCCTTCAAGGAGCCGTATGAGGTGAAAATCTCATGTACGGTTCTGTAATAGCGATGGTAACAGTGATGGTATCACCGACTATAATTATCTAACAGTTTAAGTACAATTGATATTGTTGAGGCGCAATCAAAATATGGTTTTTGGGGATGGAATTTGTGGCGTCAGCCTATAGGGTTTATCATTTTTATTATTTCTTCCCTAGCAGAATGTGAGAGATTACCTTTTGATTTACCAGAAGCAGAAGAAGAGTTAGTAGCAGGTTATCAAACCGAATACTCGGGTATAAAATTTGGGTTATTTTATGTTGCTTCCTATCTAAACCTATTGGTTTCTTCATTATTTGTAACAGTTCTTTACTTGGGAGGTTGGAATATATCTATTCCGGACATATATGTTTCTGAGCTTTTTGAAATAAATAAAACATGTGGCGTTTTTGGAGCGATAATTGGTATCTTTATTACATTAGCTAAAACTTATTTGTTCTTGTTCATTCCTATCACAACAAGATGGACTTTACCGAGGCTAAGAATGGACCAACTATTGAATCTTGGATGGAAATTTCTTTTACCTATTTCTCTCGGTAATCTATTATTAACAACTTCTTTCCAACTCTTTTCACTGTAAAGTAACATTCTATATTCACAATGTGTCTCAAACAAGAGAAATAAACAAACATAAAACTATTCATATATATATTAACGATATGTTCTCTATGGTAACTGGGTTCATGAATTATGGTCAACAAACAGTACGAGCTGCAAGGTACATTGGTCAAAGTTTCATGATTACTTTATCCCACGCAAATCGTTTACCCGTAACTATTCAATATCCTTATGAAAAATTAATCACCGCGGATCGTTTCCGCGGTCGAATCCATTTTGAATTTGATAAATGTATTGCTTGTGAAGTATGCGTTCGTGTATGTCCTATAGATCTACCCGTTGTTGATTGGAAATTGGAAAATGATATTCGCAAGAAACGGCTGCTTAATTACAGTATTGATTTCGGAGTCTGTATATTTTGTGGTAATTGCGTTGAGTATTGTCCAACGAATTGTTTATCAATGACTGAAGAATATGAACTTTCTACTTATGATCGTCACGAATTGAATTATAATCAAATTGCTTTGGGTCGTTTACCAATGTCAGTAATTGACGATTATACAATTCGAACAATTTTGAATTCGCCTCAAATAAATAAGTAAATCTCTTATTAACGAATAATTTATAATTACTTTACTAATAACTAATATAGAAGGAATTTAGGTTTCTTTCGTGTTGTTTGGTCAATAACTACAAATACCAACTATTGATTGGTTGGTAAGAAACGCGTCTTAATTTGGATTGAAAATCCATTAATTAATATATCCATAATTTTTTTAAAATATATAGTTTAGAATTAGAACGACTCTTTCAGATAAAGAATGAAATTAGTCCAATAATAGTACTCACATTTATTCATATCCCTTAGTATTTATTTACTTAGGATTAAATTAGGAATTGCTCAAAAATCATAAAAAAAAATTTTCTGGTCGGGTCTCAATAAGGTCATGAAAAACATTTCTATTTATCTCTTATTTTACATATAATGGATTTGCCCGGACCAATACATGATTTTCTTTTAGTCTTTCTGGGATCGGTTCTTATACTAGGAGGTATGGGGGTGGTATTATTTACCAACCCCATTTATTCTGCCTTTTCATTGGGACTGGTTCTTGTTTGTATATCCTTATTCTATATTCTATTAAACTCTTATTTTGTAGCTGCTGCACAACTCCTTATTTACGTGGGAGCTATAAATGTTTTAATCGTATTTGCTGTGATGTTCATGAATGGTTCAGAATATTACAAAGATTTGAATCTTTGGACCATTGGGGATGTGGTTACTTTGCCAGTTTGTACAAGTATTTTTGTTTTACTCATGATTATTATTACGGATACGTCATGGTACGGAATTATTTGGACTACAAGATCAAACCAGATTATAGAGCAAGATTTGATAAGTAATAGTCAACAAATTGGAATTCATTTATCAACAGATTTTTTTCTTCCATTTGAATTCGTTTCGATAATTCTTTTAGCCGCTTTGATAGGTGCAATTGCCGTGGCGCGACAGTAAAAAATTTATAGAATTAGCAATGCACATTAAACTCTGTTCGGTTTTATTACATTACATTTATTTCCCTTTAATTAAAGATTGTTTATGTCTAAAATAGAAATTATTCAATCTATTCTATTAACAATAGAAAATCTATTAACAATAGAAAATCTGCCTTTGTTCCGTACTTTTTTTTATTCTAGTCAATTGAATCTGTTGAATTGTTGTTCAGTTCATATTGAAATGAATCGAAATTGATAAGGAGTTGGTCAATGATGCTCGAACATGTACTTGTTTTGAGTGCCTACTTATTTTCTATCGGTATCTATGGATTGATCACGAGCCGGAATATGGTTAGAGCCCTTATGTGTCTTGAACTTATACTGAATGCGGTTAATATGAATTTCGTAACATTTTCTGATTTTTTTGATAGTCGCCAATTAAAAGGAAATATTTTCTCAATTTTTGTTATAGCTATTGCAGCCGCTGAAGCAGCTATTGGCCCGGCTATTGTTTCATCAATTTATCGTAACAGAAAATCAACTCGTATCAATCAATCGAATTTGTTGAATAAGTAGTATTAATCATATAAATTCTAATATTCATAAATTAGAATTACCATGACCATACATTACGTAATAATACATGTTTTCAAAAATGTAAGAAATTAAAGTATCTTGGCTCTATCGCATGAGTCAATCCAGAAGTAGATTGATTAGAAAAATTATGATAAATTATTGATTCATCTGGTGTCTAAATATATGATTCATTTACAAGTTTACTAGATCGAAACTTTCTGACATTCAAAAATTTATAGATCAAAATGTCACATTCAGTAAAGATTTATGATACGTGTATAGGGTGTACTCAATGCGTGCGCGCCTGCCCAACGGATGTATTAGAAATGATACCTTGGGACGGGTGTAAAGCTAAGCAAATTGCTTCTGCTCCAAGAACAGAGGACTGTGTCGGTTGTAAGAGATGTGAATCCGCCTGTCCGACAGATTTCTTGAGTGTTCGAGTTTATTTATGGCATGAAACAACTCGAAGTATGGGTCTGGCTTATTAATACGTTCCAGAAAACCCCACTTGAATACATTTGATTTTTTTACCTTTACCGACAAAAACCCGCGCTCAAAAACTATTTATTTTGAGCACGGGTTTTTCTGGTCCAAGTTTATCTTGTTTTTACCATGAATAATTTTCCTTGGTTAACGCTAGTTGTAGTTTTGCCAATATTCGCGGGTTCCTTAATTTTCTTTCTCCCTCATAGAGGAAATAAGATAATTCGGTGGTATACTATAGGTATATGCACAATTGAACTCCTTCTAACAACCTATGCATTCGGTTATCGTTTCCAATTGGATGATCCATTAATGCAACTGACAGAGGATTATAAATGGATCGATTTTTTTGATTTTTACTGGAGATTGGGAATAGATGGAATTTCTATAGGACCCATTTTACTGACAGGATTTATCACAACTTTAGCTACTTTAGCGGCTCGGCCGATTACTCGAGATTCCCGACTATTCCATTTTCTGATGTTAGCAATGTATAGCGGTCAAATAGGACCATTTTCTTCTCGAGACCTTTTACTTTTTTTCATCATGTGGGAGTTAGAATTAATTCCAGTTTATCTACTTCTATCCATGTGGGGGGGAAAGAAACGTTTGTATTCGGCTACAAAATTTATTTTGTACACTGCAGGAAGTTCCGTTTTTTTATTAATGGGAGTTTTGGGTATTGGTTTATATGGTTCCAATGAACCAACATTAAATTTTGAAACATCAGCTAATCAATCGTATCCTGTAGCACTGGAAATAATATTCTATATTGGATTTCTTATTGCTTTTGCTGTCAAATCACCGATCATACCCTTACATACATGGTTACCAGACACCCATGGAGAGGCACATTACAGTACTTGTATGCTTTTAGCCGGAATCTTATTAAAAATGGGAGCGTATGGATTGGTTCGGATCAATATGGAATTATTACCCAACGCCCATTCTATATTCTCTCCCTGGTTGATTATAGTAGGCACAATTCAAATAATCTATGCAGCTTCAACATCTCCCGGTCAGCGTAATTTAAAAAAAAGAATAGCCTACTCTTCTGTATCTCATATGGGTTTCATAATTATAGGAATTGGTTCTATAAGCGATACAGGACTCAACGGAGCCATTTTACAAATAATCTCTCACGGATTTATTGGCGCTGCGCTTTTTTTCTTGGCCGGAACGAGTTATGATAGAATACGTCTTGTTTATCTCGACGAAATGGGCGGAATGGCTATCGCAATTCCAAAAATATTCACGACTTTCAGTATCTTATCAATGGCTTCTCTTGCATTACCGGGCATGAGCGGTTTTGTTGCCGAATTATTAGTTTTTTTTGGAATACTTACTAGTCAAAAATATCTTTTAATGACAAAAATATTAATAACTTTTGTAATGGCAATTGGAATGATATTAACTCCTATTTATTCATTATCTATGTTACGCCAGATGTTCTATGGATACAAGCTTTTTAATGCCCCAAACTCTTATTTTTTTGATTCTGGACCGCGAGAATTATTTGTTTCGATCTCTATCCTTTTACCTGTAATAGGTATTGGTGTTTATCCCGATTTCGTTTTATCATTATCAGTTGACAAGGTCGAAGCTATTATATCCAATTATTTTTTTCGATAGTTTTTGTGAGTAAACCAAAAAATGAAACTGAAATCCCATGATTTTAAAAATGGTTGATTGTACAATAAAAAAAAAAAAATAAGTCTTTTATATTCTTTTAAGTAAAATAAATAAATTGGAATTCTATTATAACTAGATATCTTTTGAATTTGTGAGAACCATTTGAATCAAGTAATGGAAATGATTCAAATGGTTCTTGATTGTTTACATGAAGTTTTCGTATATATACCTGTATGCCGTCCTATGTTTCTATTCGTCAAGTCTTTTATTCAATTAGATGTTAATGTAAATGAACCATAACTATGCAACCCTATTCCTAATAGATTAACCCCAAAATAGCATATCCAAATTATAAGAAAGCCCATTGAGGCCACAATTGCAGAATTTACACTTTCAAAATTTTTATTTGTTCTAATATGTAAATAAATAGCGAATATGGTCCAAGTAATAAATGCCCAAGTCTCCTTTGGATCCCAATTCCAATATGATCCCCATGCTTCATTAGCCCATACTGCTCCTGAAAGAATACCTACGGTTAAAAGGATAAACCCTAGACTAATAATACGATAACTCCAACGATCCAATTGTTGAATCAATTGATACCTGTAATAATTTTGAGACGAAATAAAAGAAGTGTTTCGTAAGACATTGTTTCTTTCGTTCACGTATTGAATCTCACTAAAGTAAACTGACTCATTTTCTAAATTATTGCTTTTACTAAAAATCCTTATGAATTTTCGAAATGTAATGACTAGAAGAGCTAGTGATAATAAAGATCCACACAAAAGAGCTGCATAGCTCAATACCATCATACTTACGTGCATCATTAACCAATGGGATTGGAGAGCGGGTACTAATATCGCGGATTGATGCATTTCAGTTAAAAGACCCGAAGTAGCAAAACCTTGAGTAAAAATAGCACTTGGCGCGGTTATTGCGCTTAAATGGTTTTTATGTTTTTTAAAATACGGAATAATATGAATAATGGAAAAACTCCACGAAAGAAAAATTAATGATTCATATAAATCACTTAATGGTAAATGCCTCAAATAAATCCAACGAGTAACTAATAATCCTGTTATGCAGAAAAAAGTAGCTATCATCCCCTTTTCTGACGAATCATCTAGTCCTACGATTTCATCGACTAATAAAATTATCAAATGAATTGTAATTACAATTGAAACGATCGAAAAGGATATATGAGTTAATATATGCTCTAAAGTTGAAAATATCATAAAAATTATTAAATTTATAAGGGCGTCCCTCAATTATAGGAATTGAAATCGGGAATTGAATTCATTATAGGACTTACTCTTTTAGAAGATGCCATGCCGCCACTCGGACTCGAACCGAGATGCTCTAGCACTGCTTCCTAAGAGCAGCGTGTCTACCGATTTCACCATAGCGGCTTATTCGAAATCATAATAACCTATTTTTATTCAATCGTCGAGCTTGAAGGAGTTAATTCAATCCAATATTTTTTTTTAGGAAACCATTCAAATTGATGAATAAAAACTTGTTTAAAAATTAGGGATTAAAACGTTTTCGTTAACGTTAATAATATTTATTTTTCTTATTATTATCTTTTTATTTAGTTATTTAGTATTTTAGGATGTCAATTTTATTTCAATTTAACTGAACTAACAATGTATTTTTTCGTAGGCTATTACTTTATGCTCTCCTAAAACTAAAATGGAACAGTTGTAACTAGATAATTTTTACTTCAATCCCTGGATATAAGTAAAAAAAATGTTCTGCCTCGTTTGCATTTTTTAATGATTAATTTCTTTTAGCATTTATTTTATTAATCTAAAATAAAAAATGCATTTTCATTTTATCGATTAATAAAAAAATCGAATTTTTATATAACACAATTTCAGCGATACACTCAAAAGATTTATGTAAATATTTGCATAGTTAGGTTGCGTTAGGATTTTTTGTTGTGTAGAGAATTTGCGTTAAGATTTAGCAAACCCATTAAGTTAGGTATTTGGGATGGTCGTATCAATCATATAAAAAAATTTCGTATAGAAATTGTACCGTACTTCAAAATATTTTCTAAATTTTTTAATTAATATATATATATTATATCTTGATCGATCTTCCAATCGAAACATAGGATCTAAAATAGATCACTCAAAATTGGCGCATTCGTCATATAACTACCTAAAAATGTAAACGGGGCTTTTATTAATTTAATTGGGTTTAAGGAATTTATATAGTGATAATAATTTCTAAAACCCAAAATAATGGTTTAAAAGATTATAAAAAAACATTTTAAACTTAATCAATTAGTTTCAACGACCTCTTCTTTATAATATAAAATCAAAAATATAACTAAAAAAAAAATTCTTTTTATTATTGAGTAAGGGCGATGGGGAAAGTGATAATCCCCATCCGGAAAATGATAAAACATACTAAAATGAAAGGCGAAACCTTGCGCTTGCGTTTACCCTTTTTTCAAACAAAAAAGTACCATTCATTTTTAGAATTCAGTAGACAACAGAATTCTTATCTATATCAGAAACGAAAGAAAAATTTGGCTTCAAATTTAAGTAAAACAAATTCAATTTTATATTCGTTTAAATTAAAACATTATGAGACTAATTCAAATTCTTTTTTATTTATTTTATTTTTAATGTATATTGTTTATATTTTAATTTATCTTATATATTAATATTTATTCTTTTACTATTATGATGTTAATATTAATTATAATTGATAAATATTATTTATCATTTTTATAACTTATAAATAAACTATAAACAAAATTATATCACTTTATTAGTTATTAGAACGATTCAGATTATTTATTTGTTACACAAAAAAAACTTTTAGAACTCCCGGTAGAAAGAGATTTCGCTAACGAAAAAGCTTTCAATGCTGCCCTATATCCCTTCCTTTTCCAAATATTTTTACGAATACGTTTTTTTGAAATAGAGGTGCGCTTTTTTGGAACTGCCATTAAAAAGTTATAATAGGTTTTTCGGTTGGATGTGAAAGACATCTATTGTTCAAAATCAATTGTTCTTTACTATTCTCTATCTATTTTTTCTCTAAATTAGACTCCAAAAAAAAAGGGGGGGGGGTAAAAATCACATAAAATATTAATAAGAACGATAAGGTACACTATGCCAAATAGATTGAAGTTGATAAAAAAAAAAAAAAAAGATTGTCCGTTTCGTTTTCTTTCTATTTTCGTCATGTTACATTTATACATGTAATAAAAAAATCGAAAAGTTTAATAACCCAATCCTTCTCCCGCTTAATAAAAAAAAACTTTAATAATTTTTTTTATTATATTAATTAATTTAATATTAATTTAATTGGTCAAGCTCGAAGAAAGAGTCCACAAAATTTAAATTATCAAATGAGACTAGTAGTTAATCTGTTAAAGGATACAAAATACATAATTTAAAGGCATTTTATTTGCCCCCTTTTTTTTCCGTAAAATTAAAGTGTTGGATATCATAGCATTTCCTACAAATAGCTTTTATTGTAATGGAAGACAAACAATTAGTTACAAAACAAATTGGTTAATGATTCTAAATAACCGAATTACAATAAATAGTTTTAGTTATGGGCTTTATGATTCATATCAAATACTGTTTTTGGTATAATTATTTATCCTTGTTCTATAGATATAAAAAAATTATTGTAATACGTAATAATTAAAATGAAAATTCTAATTTTCATTTTTTATCTTCATAAAATTTTATTTAAAAATTTGAATTTAATATTAACAATTCAGTATTAATAAAATTAAATACGTATTTATTTTTCACTAGTGACTTATTTATATCATTTGACCAATTATAACCTCTTGATTTTAAATATTTGAAGTAGTTTGGAAAGATTCAGAATAATTAAGGCTAGAAAATTCTATTTAAGTTTTATTTTATATATCTTAATTTTTTTTTTTATTAACCGACCCCTTTCAAAAGAAAAGAAATAAGAACCGGTGACTCAGAAACAATTAATTAAGATAATTTTTTTTTTTTTTTTTTTATTATGGAATATACATATCAATATTCATGGATTATACCTTTCATTCCACTTCCAGTTCCTATCTTAATTGGAACAGGACTTCTACTTTTTCCAACGGCAACAAAAAATCTTCGCCGTATGTGGGCTTTTCCTAGTGTTTTATTATTAAGTATAGTTATGGTTTTTTCAGCCCTTTTTTCTATTCAGCAAATAAATAATAATTCTGTCTATCAATATGTATGGTCTTGGACCATCAATAATGATTTTTCTTTAGAATTTGGCTGCTTGGTTGATCCACTTACTTCTATTATGTCGATATTAATCACTACTGTTGGAATTATGGTTCTTATTTATAGTGACAATTATATGTCTCATGATCAGGGATATTTGAGATTTTTTGCTTATATGAGTTTTTCCAATACTTCAATGTTGGGATTAGTTACTAGTTCTAATTTGATACAAATTTATATTTTTTGGGAATTAGTTGGAGTGTGTTCTTATCTATTAATAGGTTTTTGGTTCACACGACCCAGTGCCGCGAATGCTTGTCAAAAAGCGTTTGTAACTAATCGTGTTGGGGATTTTGGTTTATTATTAGGAATTTTGGGTTTTTATTGGATAACAGGTAGTTTCGAATTTCGGGATTTGTTTGAAATATTCAATAACTTGGTTTATAATAATGAAGTTAATTTTTTATTTGTTACTTTATGCGCCTCCCTATTATTTGCCGGCGCTGTTGCTAAATCCGCCCAATTTCCCCTTCATGTATGGTTACCTGATGCCATGGAAGGGCCTACCCCCATTTCGGCTCTTATACATGCCGCTACTATGGTAGCAGCAGGAATTTTTCTTGTAGCTCGGCTTCTTCCTCTTTTCATAGTTATACCTTACATTCTAAATCTAATAGCTTTGATAGGTATAATAACATTATTTTTAGGAGCCACTTTAGCTCTTGCTCAAAAAGATATTAAGAAAAGCTTAGCTTATTCTACAATGTCTCAATTGGGTTATATGATGTTAGCTCTAGGTATGGGGTCTTATCGAGCTGCTTTATTTCATTTGATTACTCATGCTTATTCGAAGGCATTGTTGTTCTTAGGATCTGGATCAATTATTCATGCGATGGAAGCTATTGTTGGATATTCTCCAGATAAAAGTCAGAATATGGTTCTTATGGGCGGTTTAAGAAAACATGTACCAATTACAAAAACTGCTTTTTTATTGGGTACACTTTCTCTTTCTGGTATTCCACCCCTTGCTTGTTTTTGGTCCAAAGATGAAATTCTTAATGATAGTTGGTTGTATTCACCTATTTTTGCAATAATAGCTTGGTCCACAGCAGGATTAACTGCATTTTATATGTTTCGGATCTATTTACTTGCTTTTGAAGGACATTTAAACGTTTATTTTCAAACTTACAGTGGCAAAAAAAGTAGTTCGTTCTATTCAATGTCTCTATGGGGTAAAGATAAAGAAGGACCCGAAATTATTAAAAAAAATTTGCGTTTATTATATTTATTAACGACGAAAAACAATGAAAAAACTTATTTTTTAAACACATATCGAATTAATAGTAATGAAAATAGTAATGAAAATGTAAGAAGCACGGTGCAGCCTTTTATTAGTATTACTCGTTTTGGCACTAAAAGCACTTTCTCATATCCCCATGAGTCAGACAATACTATGTTATTTCCGATGCTTGTATTAGTTTTATTTACGTTGTTCGTTGGAGTCATAGGAATTCCTTTCTTCAATCAGGAAGGAATAGATTTGGATATATTAT